TTAGTACATGAAATAGCGATTTGCTAAATATTCGATAGATAAATAGATAAAAAAAGGGGGATCTTCTGTTCGGAAATTGGAATCAAAGAAAGATCTTTAAGATGTTGTATGTTGTGACTTGTAATAAATGTTTCTCCGTAAAGGAAAGGAAGATCCGTTTTTTCAGTGTCAATTTTTTACTATAGAACATCTAGGAACAAGAAGATTTAATTTAGGAACAAGAAGATTTAATTGGAAATATCGACAGATTCCCGCGCAGGACAAAGAAATATGAAAATAATAATAAAAAAAAAAAGATACAATTTTATCTCTATCGAATTTTTATATCAGAATAGTGAATAGAATTCTGATGCAATGGGTTAGGTCCACTTACTTTTTCTTTTGTTGATTTCGAATTAATTTAATTGGAATAATGGAAAATAACAAAGTAATAGGAATATTTTATTCAAGGAGACTGCTTAATCCGTATTTATTATAATTTGCTAATCTAATCTTATTATAATTTATAATTCATTATAATAAGATTAGCAAATTTATAACTATACTCTAATTTATTAGTATGTTATAATTTATAGAATGATATTAAATTATACGTATATTACATTATATAATTTGTTCCTTTTTTATTACAAATATCCACAATACCTTTATTTGTACTTAAAATAGGAATATTCCCGCCGGAGTTTTTTGATTTATGAAAAAACAAAAGCCCCTTATCGGATTTGAACCGATGACTTACGCCTTACCATGGCGTTACTCTACCGCTGAGTTAAAAGGGCTCATTTGATTCAATTACTGAATAAAGTCAGTATGAGTTTAGTATATAGACTTATTATAATAAGTCTATATCTTATACGTATAGCGGTTAGTTCAGAAATTCAAAATTTTACCTGTGCGGTAAATAAAATTCTAGGGAAGGATATACTAGTGAATTGAATATAGGTAAAATAAAAGGTTTATTTATATTGGATTTGATAACTAGCAATACAATGAATTTTTTCCGATCCTAATTGACATCATAACGAAATTCATTTAATTGATACACGTACCTATTAATTTAACATAGATCCAACATATTTCATTGAATGATTGATAAAGAAATTTGGCGTAGCCGCTGAACTAAATTATTGGCGGAAAAATGTTATAGATATAGAATCGTGAAAGATAGAAAGATCCTCCGTATCGAGTTATACCATCCCATTCCATTCTATTATATTGACAATTTTAAAAAATTATGCATACTATCTGCATAGTATCAGGGCGGCCGTTCAAGTATGGTATGCCCCCATCGTCTAGTGGTCCAGGACATCTCTCTTTCAAGGAGGCAGCGGGGATTCGACTTCCCCTGGGGGTAGGGTACTACGAAAGGAAGTTGATCGTGGATTATCAATAAGCCTGGAATTCATTTTTCCTGGGTCGATGCCCGAGCGGTTAATGGGGACGGACTGTAAATTCGTTGGCAATATGTCTACGCTGGTTCAAATCCAGCTCGGCCCAAAAATCCGCTGATCTACCACGAAATGGTATCATATAACCCATTTTGTTCTCTTCAGAAATGCCCGCCGACCCCCCAATAGATAATGCTTCTCTGCTATATCTATAGCACTCTTTATTTAATTTACTCCATTTTTCCAACAAATGGATCTTGATATGAGAATCGTCTTTATTCATATAAGGATCTGTAAGTATAAAATACAACCTAAGGTTTCATTGAAAAAATAATTATCCCATTTATTGGGCAATAACGAAAGGATTACTAGTAATCCAGGTCTGTCTCACTAAAGCGCAAGCGCATACCGTATGGGTATCATATATATCACTCACGGCTCTGTTCCAACGCGCCAATTTGAATCTAAATTCAAAATTGAAAGGGGTTAGAATAAAATCATAAAAATATGTATACATAATACTTTATTTTATTATTTATGGTATTTACTTGGGATTGTAGTTCAATTGGTCAGAGCACCGCCCTGTCAAGGCGGAAGCTGCGGGTTCGAGCCCCGTCAGTCCCGACGGATCCAATAAAAAAATATATCAATTCCGCTCTCGATTTTTTGTGAAAGATTTTTTTTTGTAAAAGTAACTAGAATTTCATTCTCAACGGAACCCCCACCTTCTTTGATTATTATTATTTTTTATTTAGTTTAGATTCTATTGTTTATTGAGGATTGTTTAGAATCTATGGTAAGCGTAAGGGTGGTTCAATGATACTTCATCAGATGGTTGAACAAAGAGGGCAGTAGGTTATATAAAAGAAAGAATAAAAAAGAATGATAAATAAAAAAAAAGGAATTATTGGTTGGATCAGGAATAAAATTGGGAGTTCGGTATGGATAAAAGATTTTCCTATGTTATACTATTCAATTCTTGACCATGAGTTGATTTGATAGTGCAGATATTGTTATTCATGATATTGATCCGATTCGATATCATCGAGATGGAATTCATCCCGTTGAATTTCCAAGCGAAAGATTTATTATCTCTATGGGATTAACTCCCGAGTTATTGCAAATTAAAGAAAAACGAAACAATGAGATTATGGAAGTAAATATTCTCGCATTTATTGCTACTGCACTGTTTATTCTAGTTCCTACCGCTTTTTTACTTATAATATACGTAAAAACAGTCAGCCAAGGTGATTAATTTGAATTAAACTTGACTTTTTAGTTCTTATCAAAAATTGATAGAGAAGAAAGGGATTCAAATTTCGCGTCTTAAATGAACCGGGTAGACTAGAATTCGCTGTATTCTATGAAATACGATAGTATGGTAGAAAGATGCCGATATTTCTTTCTACCATACTATGGTACTATTCTTATTGTAGTGGATATTTGTAGTGTATATAAGTTCTATTGTAATCCGGGTTAATTTAATAGAGATCAATCTACAACAGTATCGTCATATTTCTATATATCGGTATATATATGGATATCTATTACATATTATATATAATGTATAATATGTATATAGCGCCCCCCAATTCTATTTCTTTGCTTTATTTACTTGTATTTATATTTAATTTGTGTTGATTTGAATAAATTTGAAATAATAGAAAAACGACTCGTACGATTCGATTCTAATTCCTGTATTGCTGATTATTTTCAATATGAATCTGATCAAAAGAATCAAGGGCCTTTTTGATGGGTATGACGGGTATAATAAAAGAAAAAAAAGAATCTTTTTACTAGGATTCTGACGAAGAAGTCATTGATAGATCAGTTGACAGATGATCTATGGAAACTCCTTCGGATTTCAAAAAAAGGGGGTTAGATTAGTAAACCTCTTTTAACGTTTGAACAGTGAGTTCAATAAAACAAATACAACCTAAATCAAATTTTCAAAATATTAAAATAAACGGGAAGTGCGCAATATGTGACTCGCCCAAGACACTATTTTAGTCTGTGTAGTAGTATCTCGTTAGAGAACTACGATGTCTGTGTTGTTTCCGATAGAAAATGTGTATCTACGTAATGTAATAACAGAACTATTTTCTTTTTGAATAATAAAAAAGGAAAGAAAAAGGTCAAATAAATAAAGTTCAACTCTTCCTCACGGTCCATATCTAATTTTAGTAAGAGTGGGTTCATCGAAATAGAAAATTGATCAAGAATTTAGTTAGAATCAATTTATTACCATTTGTATTTCTTTTACTTTGTTATTCTTTTTAGTTTCGAAATACAAACACGGAAATAATTGAAATATTTGTTTGATTGAAAGAGTATTCTTCATATATATTATTCATAAACTATTCATAAACTATATTACTACACTAAAACCCACGAAAATTTTGAAATGCAGATATTTTCTATTTCAATTTAAAAATTGAATTTTAAATTGAAATAGTGTTGAACTAGTGAAATTTCAACTAAAAAAAGCTTTTCAGAACTGAACGATTTAGAAAAAAAAATTGATAAAGTTTAATTCCTAAACTCAATTACAATTAGTAATACTTCTAGAGTCCACTTCTTCCCCATACTACGAGTGAAAGGGAAAATGTAAAGACTACCATTAAAGCAGCCCAGGCGAGGTTTACTATATCCATGTGAATTATGTCCCCTATCTCTATGACGGAATTCTTTAATTATTGTTCACTAATAAATAATAGTGGAATAACTGGCGCAGAGTCAAAAATTCTGACCTAAGATCGTTGCTGAAACAATCCAATAAATTCAATTCTAACTTATAAGGAAGGGGTCTTATAAGAGTTCTAGTATAACCAGAAAAGATTAAGCACAAGCAAAATATGCGGAGACACCCTTGGCTTGGAAGTATCAAAGAAATTATATTAAATGAATATGTAGAAATAAGAAAAATGAATATGTAGAAATAAGAAAAATGAATATGTAGAAATAAGAAAAATAGATTCTTTATTTTGTTGCCCTTCATTAAGTAAGTATAAAAGAATAGAAGAAAGGTAGATCACTACCTATTCCATACCCTATCTCTTTCCGATTTTATTTTGATCTAATTTATTTTGATCTAATCCTTACCGTCTCTTTATTGTTTCATAGAAACAATCGGAGGACGCCTTATTATGTTCTTCCCTAGAGATTAACGAAAAACGGTATATCTATTCTATTAAGTATAAGTAAAAGCCAATTACTCATTCAATCGAATTACTATTGATTGAATACCAGAGTACTCAAAGACTTTGATGAATATGTATACAAAGTATCTTCTGCCCTTTCCGCAACTACAAATTCGATTTTCGTCCTTCTATCCAATCGAATTCCAAACCCGGCCCCTAAACGTAGACACTCCGTTAGTAATGGAAGGACTATCAAGATTTATCAATTTCTTGCGTTTGCTTTCGCGGGAAAAAATTTCCAAATTCTATCAGCAAAACAGAAGAGGGTATGTCAATTCTTTTGGTGATTAGGCGACACCCGGATTTGAACTGGGGAAAAAGGATTTGCAGTCCCCCGCCTTACCGCTCGGCCATGCCGCCAAAATGATAGCAACTAAAAATAGATGAAAAAATTATCCCTTTGGCTTCTTAT